CGGGGGGGGGGGGGGGGTGCAGCGATTGGGAGTTTTTAGATGACTAGGTCTCGTTGAATTTTTTGGGAGTCAGTTCTAGAGGGGTATGAGTCTACGGGAATTTTATTGATTAAAGTAGCATGTTGGTATCAAAATAAGGGTCTGGTTATATGGAGAAGTGTGTAGTGGGGAAATAGACTTTACATGTAATTATGTACTTAATCTTGTTTTTGGGGTTTGGCAAGATTTTATTAAGTATATGTGGTGTAGGGTCTATGACTGAATAACACCATATGGTTGAATATGCGGAGGAATAACGTTCAATTTAAGTCCAGCTACAATTTGCTTGCCTGTGTTAGGGCCTTTGACGGCCATAGCTGAGTCATAGCATCCCCAAAATATAAAAAATACCAAATGCATGACACCACAGTTATGTGTGATCATGGGCTGATTAGTCATTAGTCCATCGAGATGTCTTATTTAAGAGGAAAGAGTGGGCGATTTTAGGTGAGATGGTCCTGAAGTAAGAACCAGATGCCAGGTATAGTTTCAGGGATAGAAACCCCCACGATTTATGGGCCCGGAGCGAGAACGAGAGCATTAGGTGAGAGGGTTGATGATTTCCCGCGGCTTGCTGATTAAGCGGTGTGGACTATTGGTTATGATATGCATGTTGACTAGAAATGATTTGACTTGGATGGGGTATGTACGATCAACAATAATATGTACTATGCAATATTAATCAGTATAACTTGGATCAAGAATACTCATGTACTCTGCTTGGTACTTATGTCCTATTAATAACCTGATGTCTTATGTAATACTAATAATATAATGTACATGCTTATATGCATGGGGCAAACAATTTAATGCACGATGTACATAATCAGAATGTAATATAATATACTATGTATAGAGTACATGAGAAAAGTTATGTAATACTAGCGTGTTACATGGTTACAGGTTCTGTAGTTTAAGAGGTGAGTAGTCAAGGAATAGTTTAAGTAGAATTTCAGCTTTGGGTGTTGATGGTGAAGTTAGGGCTTCTTCCTTGAAAGTCTTGGGGAGGGTAGTGTTCTCCTTTTCTGGTTTACAAGACCAGGGTAATTAATATACTACAAAGACTTCTTCATTTTAATAGGCTGTTTTCGATGATGCCTGCAAGGGGTATGAGTACAAGAATTAGGGAGAAATATAAGATTGATGCTAGTTGGCCGATAATGATAAATGGGTGTTCGACTGGTTGGCCTCCGATCCATGTAAGTGTAAGTAGATCTGCTACTAGTAGTCAAAATATGCATTGGCTTAGGGGTCGGAATATTATGCTTCGTTGTTTGGATGTATGTAGGGAGGGAATGAGTAGTAGGATTAGGATGGAGAAAGTTAGGGCTAGTACGCCGCCTAGTTTGTTTGGGATGGATCGTAGGATTGCGTAAGCAAATAGGAAATACCATTCTGGTTTGATATGTGGAGGGGTGCTGAGGGGGTTGGCTGGGATGTAGTTGTCTGGGTCCCCTAGGATGTCGGGGAAGAATAGGACTAGGGTGAGTAATACTATAATTAGAAGCAGGGCTCCTAGGATGTCTTTGATTGTGTAGTAAGGGTGGAATGGAATTTTGTCTGTGTTAGATGGAATTCCTGATGGGTTATTGGATCCTGTTTCGTGTAGGAATAGTAAGTGGGTGATCGCTAGAGCTAGGATAATAAAGGGAAGGATGAAGTGGAAGGCAAAGAATCGGGTAAGGGTAGCTTTGTCGACTGAGAATCCTCCTCAGATTCACTCTACAAGGTTGGTACCGATATAGGGGATGGCTGAGAGGAGATTTGTAATGACTGTAGCCCCTCAGAAGGATATTTGACCTCATGGTAGGACGTAGCCTATGAACGCTGTGGCTATTAGGGTAAGTAGTAGGATGATTCCGATGTTTCAAGTTTCTAGGAAGGTGTGAGATCCGTAGTAAAGGCCTCGTCCTACATGAATAAATAGGCAGATGAAGAATATGGATGCTCCGTTGGCATGGAGGTAGCGAATTATTCAGCCGTAATTTACGTCTCGGCAGATATGGGCTACGGATGAAAAGGCAGTTGTTGTGTCTGGGGTGTAGTGTATGGCAAGGAATAGTCCTGTCAGGATCTGTAAGATTAAGCAGATTCCTAATAGGGAGCCAAAGTTTCATCAAGATGAAATGTTTGATGGGGTAGGTAGGTCGATGAATGAATGGTTAATAATTTTGATTAATGGGTGAGATTTGCGAATGTTAGTCATTAGTGTTCTTATAGTTGAGGTACAACGATGATTTTTCATGTCATTGGTCATGGTTGAAGTCCATGTGAGAATAGTGATAATGTATATTGGATTTATTTTGAGTATTGTATTTGTGATTAGTTTTGTTGGTTTTTCTTCAAAACCTTCGCCTATCTATGGGGGTTTAGTGTTGGTCATAAGTGGTGGGATTGGTTGTGGTATTGTGATAAGTTTTGGAGGTTCTTTTTTAGGGTTAATGGTTTTTTTGATTTATTTGGGTGGGATGTTGGTGGTTTTTGGTTATACAACGGCTATAGCTACCGAGCAGTATCCTGAGGCATGAGTGTCTAATGCGACTGTTTTAAGTGCATTTATCTTAGGTGTGCTGATGGAGGTTATATTGGTTTTATATATATTTAAGAGTGGTGAGGTGGAGGTTGTGTTTAAATTTAGTGGTATAGGGGATTGAGTGGTTTGTGATAGTGGAGATTTTGGGATTTTTAGCGAGGAAATTGTAGGGGTTTCTGCGTTGTATAGTTATGGGGTTTGGGTTATTGTTATTACGGGGTGGTCGTTGTTTGTGGGTGTTTTAGTTGTTTTAGAGATTACCCGTGGGGCGTAAGTAGGAGCAGGCTCAGGGTCAGGGTGATGAGAAATGAGAGAAAATATAGTTTGATTAGGCCTTTCTGGTTCGACACCAGTGTTGAGGTTTTTATTTGGAATAGGGAGATTGATTTTGGTAAGATGTTTTCTAATCATGTTGAGTCTAGTAGTAGTGATGCTGATTTTTGGCTTGCTAATAGGCTTATGGATGTAGGCAGTCGGTGAAAGATTGTTGGGAAGTACCCTAGAAGGCTGGAAAATTTTAGTGGGTTTGAGGGGTGTTTGAATTTTAGGTTATATGTTGTGAGGCTGAGTTCAAGTGCTAGTGCGAAGCCTAGAATGGTTACAATGAGGGCTATAAGTTTGAGGTAGGGGGGTATAGTTATTTTTGGGGTGGTTGTTGGGTAAATGTTATTAGAAATGAAAAATCCGGCGAAGATGCTGCCAATTATGAGGCGTTTAATGGAGCTTGTTAGGTGAGGATTGTTTTCATTAATTGTGATAAGGGTTGGGAAACGGGGTTGTCCTAGGAGTGTGAAGAATACTATTCGGGTGCTGTAGGCAGCTGTCAGGGATGTGGCGATGAGTGTTATTAGTAGGGCTCAGGCGTTGGTATATGATGTGTTGGCGGTTTCGATGATTAAGTCTTTGGAGTAAAAGCCTGTAAGGAATGGCATGCCTGTGAGTGCAAGGCTTCCAATGGTGAGGGAGGTTGCAGTAAAGGGTATTGTTTTAAATAGACCGCCTATTTTTCGAATGTCTTGTTCGTTGTTTAGATTATGAATGATAGATCCGGAGCATATGAATAGTATGGCCTTGAAGAATGCGTGTGTGCAGATATGAAGGAAGGCTAGGTGAGGTTGGTTGATGCCGATAGTTACAATTATTAGGCCCAATTGGCTTGAGGTGGAAAAAGCGATGATTTTTTTGATATCATTTTGGGTGAGTGCGCAGATTGCTGTGAATAAGGTGGTGATTGCTCCTAAGCATAGTGTGAATGTTTGGATTATTTTATTATTTTCTATTAGCGGGTGAAAGCGGATTAGTAGAAATACGCCTGCAACAACTATTGTACTTGAGTGAAGTAGGGCTGAGACTGGTGTGGGTCCTTCTATGGCTGAAGGAAGTCATGGGTGTAGGCCGAATTGGGCGGATTTTCCGGTTGCGGCTAGGAGAAGACCTATTAGTGGGAGGTTTGTATGGTTATGGTCAAGTGTGAAGATTTGTTGAAGATCTCATGAGTTTATGTTGGACAGGAATCATGCTATTGATATGATGAAGCCGATGTCGCCAATGCGGTTATATAGAATGGCTTGTAGGGCGGCTGTGTTTGCGTCTGTTCGGCCGTATCATCAGCCAATTAATAGGAATGATATGATCCCTACGCCTTCTCATCCGATGAATAGTTGGAATAGGTTATTGGCTGTGACTAGGATTATTATGGTGATGAGGAATATGAGGAGGTATTTAAAGAATTGGGTAATATGGGGGTCTGAGTGTATGTATCAAATTGAGAATTCTATAATGGACCACGTAACAAAGAGGGCTACTGGCACGAAGATTATTGAGAAGTAGTCTAGTTTGAAGCTGAGTGACAGTTCTAGGGTTTGAGTTGTTATTCAGTGTCAGTTCGAGACGATTATTTCTTGGCCTGAGTAAATAAATATTATTGCAGGGATAAGGCTGGTGATGAAGGCAAGTGAGATGGTATTTTTTATGTGATAAGGAGTGTTATTGTTTTTGTGGGTGTTGAGGGTAGATGTAATAATTGGTAGAGTTAGGATGAATAGTGAGGTTAGTATAAGAGAGGAAAATATGTTTATTACTTTTATTTGGAGTTGCACCAATTTTTTGGTTCCTAAGACCAACGGATAGCTCCCATCCTTTAAAAGTTTGAGAAAGCCATATTGTCAAATATGGGGGCATGAGTTAGCAGTTCTTGCGTGCTTTCTCGGTAGATAAGAAGTGTTAAGTTTCTATTACCAGATTCACAATCTAGTGTTTTTGTTAAACTATATCTACAATACATAGCCCCTATAATAATTTTAGGGTTTAGTGATCGGAGTAGAAGGGGTAGGAGGTGGAGGGCTATTAGTGTGTTTTCTCGTGTGAAGGATGGTTTAATGTTGTTGATGTGGTAGGTGTACTTGCCTCGTTGTGTTGTGATTAATATGTAGAGGGAGTACAAGGCGGTGATAATGATATTGGTTCCCATTAGGATGATGGTTAAGTTAGATCATGAGAATGATGCTACTACTACGAATAGTTCTCCAACGAGGTTGATTGTTGGGGGTAGGGCTAGATTAGTTAGGCTCGCTAGTAGTCATCATGTGGCTATTAGTGGGAGAAGTGTTTGTAATCCTCGAGCTAGGATTATAGTTCGGCTGTGTGTGCGTTCGTAGTTTGAGTTTGCTAGACAGAATAGTACTGATGATGTAAGGCCGTGGGCAATTATTAAGGTTGTGGCTCCTATGTAACTTCATGGTGTTTGGATGAGGATGGCTACGATCACTAGGGCTATGTGGCTGACAGAGGAGTATGCGATGAGTGATTTTAGGTCTGTTTGGCGCAGGCAGATTGAACTGGTTATGATTATTCCTCATAGGGACAGCATAAGAAATGGGTAGGCTATGTGACTTGTCAGGGGATTAAGAATTATTGTGATTCGTAGCATGCCATAGCCCCCTAGTTTTAGTAGAATGGCTGCTAGTACTATGGAGCCAGCGATGGGGGCTTCAACGTGTGCTTTAGGTAGTCAGAGGTGGAGGCCGTAGAGAGGTATTTTTACTATGAATCCTATTATGCATGCCAGTCATAGGAAGATGCTAGATCAGGAATTAGGTAGGGTTTGAGTTGAGTATTGGATTAGTAGTAGATTTAGCGAGCCTGTGATGTTTTGGATGTGGATTAATGCGATTAGGAGTGGTAGTGATCCTGTTAGTGTATAGAATAGAAAGTAAAAACCAGCGTTTAGTCGTTCTGTTTGATTACCTCATCGGGTAATGATGATTAGTGTTGGAATTAATGTTGCTTCAAATAAGATGTAGAAGAAGATTAGTTCTGTGGCGGTGAAAGTCATAATTAGGAGTAGTTGGAGTATGATTAATATTGTAATGTAGAGCTTTTTTCGGGAGAGGGGTTCTTTGGATAGGTGGTGCTGGCTGGCTATAATTATAAGCGGAAGTAGTCATGTGGTTAGTACTAGTAGTGGTGCTGATAGGGGGTCGGAAAAGAATGCTAGAGAGACGTTGAGGCTGTCTTCATTGAATTGGTTTAGGAATGACAGGCTAATGAGGCTGATTAATAGGCTGTAGGTTGTTGTGTTGATTCAGATTATGTTATTTTTTGATAATCATGTTAGTGGTATTAGTATTAGGGTGGGGATAATGATTTTTAGCATTGAAGGAGGTTAAGATTTTGTACGTAGTCTGTGCCGTAAGTGTTGGAGATCATGACTAGTAGGGATAGTCCTAGCGCAGCTTCACAGGCTGCGAATACTAGGAGAATAATGGGTATTATAATAGCTAGTGTGAAGTGAGAGTTTAGAACTATTGTAGTTGCTATAATAAATAATGATAGTATTATACCTTCTAGACATAGGAGTGAGGATATTAGGTGGGATCGATATATTAATAGTCCTATAAGGGATACTGTGAATGCTAGAAAAATATTGATATGAATTAGGGACATTTGATAATTATGAAGTAAATCATAATCTAATGAGTCGAAATCATTTATTTTTGGTTTAAACTAATTATCATATTCAGTTCATTCTAGTCCTTTTTGAGTTCATTCGTAAGCTAGGCTGGCGGCTAGTAGTGAGATTAGGATTAGTGCTATGGTGAGTATAGTTTTTAGGTCAGTTGTTTGGGACGCTCATGGTAGGGGTAGGAGAAGTGCGATTTCTAGGTCGAATAGCAGAAATGTGATGGCTACCAGGAAAAATTTTATGGAGAAAGGTAGGCGTGCTGATACTATTGGGTCAAACCCACATTCATAGGGACTGGATTTTTCTGTATAGATATTTAGTTGGGGTAGTCAGAATGCAATGAGTACTAGTACTGAAGATAGTAGTGTGTTGATAAGTAGTGTTAGTATTAAGTTAATTATTCTTTTTCGGGCTCTACCGAAGCTTATTGATTGGAAGTCAATTGTACTGTTTGATACTAAAAGAATAGGAACCTCATCAATAGATGGATACGTACAAGAATAATCATACCACGTCTACGAAGTGTCAGTATCAAGCGGCTGCTTCGAATCCAAAATGGTGGTTGGATGTGAAGTGGAATTTTAGTTGGCGTAAGAAACAAACAATTAGGAAGGTAGAGCCAATGATTACATGTAGTCCGTGAAAGCCTGTGGCGACAAAGAATGTTGATCCATATACGCCATCTGAGATTGTGAACGGTGCTTCGTAATATTCTGAAGCTTGAAGTAGTGTGAAGTAAATACCTAATGAAATTGTAATAAATAAGGCTTGAAGTATATGTTTGCGATTGCCTTCTATTAAACTGTGGTGGGCTCAGGTGATGGAGACTCCAGATGCTAGAAGGACTGAAGTGTTGAGGAGGGGCACTTCTATGGGATTTAGGGGGTGGATGCCTGTGGGTGGTCAACAGCCTCCGAGTTCGGGTGTTGGGGCTAGGCTTGAGTGGTAGAAGGCTCAGAAAAAGCCAGAGAAAAAGAATACCTCTGAGATAATGAATAAGATTATGCCGTATCGAAGTCCTTTTTGTACAGCGGATGTGTGGTGACCTTGGAATGTGCTTTCGCGGATAATGTCTCGTCATCATTGGTATATAGTTAGTAGGTTGGTTGTTAGTCCTAGGGTTAGTAGAAATGTTGAGTTGTAGTGGAATCATATTACCAAGCCCGATGTTATGAGAAGGGCTGATAGAGCTCCTGTTAGGGGTCAAGGGCTAGGGTTGACTATGTGATATGCATGGGTTTGGTGGGTCATTAGGTGTTGTCGTGTAAGTACAGGCTTACTAGAAGGGTGAATACGTAGGCTTGAATTAGAGCTACAGCGAATTCGAGAATGATAAGTAGGACGAGAATAATAAATGTGATGAGGGCTGTAGTTGGGCTAATGTTTATTAGGGCTAGTGTTGCTCCTCCAATTAAGTGTATTAGGAGGTGTCCTGCGGTAATGTTGGCTGTTAATCGTACGGCTAGGGCCACGGGTTGAATAAATAGGCTGATGGTTTCGATAATTACTAGTATTGGAATAAGAAAAATGGGTGTTCCTTGTGGAAGGAAATGGGCTAGAGATGCTTTGGTTTTATAGCGGAAGCCTACTAATACTGTTCCTGTTCACAGGGGAATGGCCATGCCCAGGTTTATTGACAGTTGAGTGGTGGGTGTGAATGAGTGGGGTAACAGGCCTAGTAGATTGGTTGAGCCAATAAATAGGATAAGGGATATAAGTATTAGTGCTCAGGTTTGGCCTTTGTTATTATGGATAGATATCATTTGTTTTGATGTTAGTTGAAGTAGTCATTGTTGAATTGAGATTAGGCGATTGTTGACTAGTCGGTTGGATGAGGGGAATATGATGCAGGGGAATATGATAATTAGGATAACAATAGGTAGTCCTATTATTGTTGGGGTAGTGAAAGAGGCGAATAAATTTTCGTTCATTTTGACTCTCAGGGTGTTGTATATATTGATGCTTTGGTTGGTTTAGGCGCTGGGTTAGAGGGATAGGAGTGCTTTGAAAGTTTTAGTTGGAGTATGATGAATAGGGTGATAGTTATTGATGTGATAATAATAAATCATGTCGATGTGTCTAGTTGTGGCATACCATTAAGGAGAGATTTGGACTCTCAGTCTTCAACTTAAAAGGCTGACGCTGTATAGCTTCTCAATGGTCTTATAGTATTGATGCAGATCATTTTTCGAAGTGTTTTAGTGGGACTAATTCAAGGACGATAGGCATGAAGCTGTGGTTTGAGCCGCAGATCTCTGAGCACTGCCCATAGTATAATCCTGGTCGTGTAGAGATTAGGGTTGTTTGATTTAGGCGACCTGGGATTGCATCTGTTTTTAGGCCTAAAGAGGGGACGGCTCATGAGTGGAGAACGTCTTCGGACGAGATTAATATTCGAACCGTTATTTCTATGGGCAATACTACTCGGTTGTCGACTTCTAGAAGTCGCAGTTCTCCTGGTTTTAGATCTGATGTGGGGATTATGTAGGAGTCAAAGGTTAGGTCTTCATAGTCTGTATATTCGTAGCTTCAGTATCATTGATGACCTATGGTTTTGATGGTTAAGGAAGGGTTATTAATCTTATCTATTATATAGAGGATTCGTAATGATGGGAGGGCAATTAAAATTAGGATGATAGCTGGTAGAATCGTTCAGATGGTTTCTACTTCTTGAGCGTCTATAGTGCTTGTGTGTGTTAGTTTGGTTGTTAGCATGAGTGAAATAATGTATAGTACTAGGGAGCTAATTAAAAATACAATTATCAGTGTGTGGTCATGGAAGTGTAGTAATTCTTCCATGATGGGGGATGTTGCATCTTGAAATCCTAGTTGAAGTGGATAAGCCATGGAGATATATAGGGGTTAGCCTATAACTTAACTTTGACAAAGTTATGTAATTTTTACTAATATCTCACTTATTGAGAAAGACATAGAGGTTATGATATTGGCTTGAAACCAGTCAGAGGGGGTTCGATTCCTTCCTTTCTTATTTTAGATTTACATACACAGGCTCTTCAAATGTATGATACGGAGGAGGGCATCCGTGCAGTCATTCTAGGTTAGAAGAGGTCAGTTCTACTGTTGATACTTCTCGTTTGGATGCGAATGCTTCTCAAACTATGAACATTATAAGTATTACTGCTGTGAGTGAGATGAAGGATCCTATAGATGAAATGGTGTTTCATGTTGTGTATGCATCTGGATAATCAGAGTAACGTCGAGGCATTCCTGATAAGCCAAGAAAGTGCTGTGGGAAGAAAGTTATATTGACCCCTACGAACATGATTGTAAAGTGGATTTTTGCTCAGGTTTGGTTGAGTGAATATCCTGAGAATAAGGGAAATCAGTGGACGAACCCTCCTATGATAGCGAAAACTGCTCCTATAGATAATACATAGTGGAAGTGTGCTACTACATAGTATGTATCGTGAAGTACAATATCTAGCGACGAATTAGCTAGAACAATTCCAGTTAGACCTCCTACTGTGAATAGGAAGATAAAGCCTAGGGCTCATAGCATGGCTGGTGATCATTTGATATTCCCTCCATGAAGGGTGGCTAACCAGCTGAATACTTTTACGCCTGTGGGAATAGCAATAATTATAGTGGCAGATGTAAAGTATGCTCGTGTGTCAACGTCTATGCCGATTGTAAATATGTGGTGGGCTCATACAATGAATCCTAAGAATCCGATGGATATCATAGCTCATACCATCCCTATATAACCAAATGGTTCTTTTTTTCCTGAATAGTATGTAACAATATGTGAGATTATCCCAAAGCCTGGTAGGATCAGGATGTATACTTCGGGGTGGCCAAAGAATCAGAAGAGATGTTGGTATAGGATAGGGTCACCTCCCCCCGCTGGGTCGAAGAAGGTGGTGTTTAGGTTTCGGTCTGTTAGTAATATAGTAATTCCCGCTGCTAGGACTGGGAGTGCTAATAACAGGAGCACTGCTGTAATTAGGACGGATCATACGAATAGAGGTGTTTGGTATTGGGACATGGCCGGTGGTTTTATATTGATAATTGTAGTGATAAAGTTAATGGCCCCTAAAATTGAGGACACCCCTGCTAAGTGCAGGGAAAAGATAGTTAGGTTAATAGAAGCTCCTGCATGGGCTAGATTGCCAGCTAGGGGAGGGTAGACAGTCCATCCTGTTCCGGCACCGGCTTCGACCATTGATGATGCAAGTAGAAGAAGAAATGATGGTGATAAGAGTCAGAAGCTTATATTGTTTATTCGGGGGAATGCTATGTCAGGTGCTCCAATTATTAGTGGGACCAATCAGTTTCCGAACCCTCCAATTATAATGGGCATAACTATAAAGAAAATTATTACAAATGCATGGGCAGTCACAATTACATTGTAGATCTGATCATCTCCTAGTAAGGTCCCGGGCTGACCTAATTCAGCGCGAATTAGAAGGCTTAGGGCGGTTCCTACTATTCCAGCTCAGGCACCAAATAGCAGATATAGAGTGCCAATGTCTTTGTGGTTGGTTGAAAATAGTCAGCGGTTAATGAACATAGGTAAAGTGGCTGAGAAAGCATTAGACTGTAAATCTAAAGACAGAGGTCGTAACCCTCTTTTTGCCAGGTCTCGTGGTGAATTTCATGTTGAATTGCAAATTCAAAGAAGCAGCTTCAATTCTGCCGGGGCTTCTCCCGCCTTTTTCTAGGCGGCGGGAGAAGTAGATTGAAGCCAGTTGATTAGGGTGTTTAGCTGTTAACTAAAGTTTCGTGGGATAGTGGCCCACCAATCTAGGGAGGGTTTAGCTTAATTAAAGTGTTTGATTTGCATTCAATTGATGTAGGATAGAGTCTTGCAGCCCTTAGTTGGCAGGAATTAAGTAATTTATACTTGCTTGGGGCTTTGAAGGCCCTTGGTCTGGTGTAACCTAAATTCCTAGTTTAGAATGAATATAGTTGGTGTTAGAGGGAGGAGTAGTGTTGATATGATGGTTAGTGTGGGTAATAGGTTTATTCGTTTTGAGTTTTCAAATTGTCATTTTATTTTTATATTGTTGGTTGATGGGAATATTGTTAGTGAGGTGGAGTAGGTTAGGCGTAAATAGAAGTATAGGTTGAGTAGGGCTATGATGGCTATGGATGTTGGTAGGATGATGCTGTTGTTTTTTGTTAGTTCTTGGATGATTATTCATTTAGGTATAAATCCTGATAGTGGTGGTAGGCCTCCTAGGGATAATATGGTGATCAAGATGAGGGAGGTGATTAAGGGTGTTTTGTTTCATGTGTGGGAAAGGGATAGTGTTGTGGTTGAGGAGTTGAGTATAAGTAGCATAAATGTAGTAAGTGTTATTATGATATAGATTAGTATGTTGAGTACTGTTATTGTTGGGTTATATGCTAGAATGGCTGTTATTCAGCCTATGTGGGCGATTGATGAGTATGCTATGATTTTTCGTAGTTGGGTTTGGTTGAGGCCTCCTCAGCCTCCTACTAGGATAGATAGGAGGGCTGATGTTATTAATATATTTAGGTTAGTGGAGGGTGCGATTTGGTATAGGATTGATATTGGTGCTAGTTTTTGTCATGTGAGTAGGATTAGGCCTGATATTAGTGAGATGCCTTGGGTGACTTCGGGTACTCAGAAATGGAAGGGGGATAGCCCAAGTTTTATGATGAGGGCTGATGTTATAATGGTGGATGCTGTTGGGTTGAAGATTTTTATAATTGTTCATTGACCAGAGTATATAAGGTTAATAATGATTGCTAGTATGAGGAGTATTGACGCGGTGGCCTGTGTTAGGAAGTATTTGGTTGATGCTTCTATAGCTCGTGGGTTGAATTTTTTTATTAGGATAGGAATGATGGCTAATAGATTTATTTCGAAGCCGATTCAAATTATTAGTCAATGTGAGCTTATTATTACAATTATGGTTCCTATAATGGCGGTTGTTAGGATAGTTGAGAAGACAATTGGGTTTATTAGTACGGGAAGGGTACGATCCAACATTTTCGGGGTATGGGCCCGATAGCTTGCTTAGCTGACCTTACTTGTAGAATGTGGTGTAATTTGGTAGCACGAAGATTTTTGAGTTCTTAGGAGTAGGTTCAATTCCTATGGTTCTAGAAATAAGAGGGTTTAAACCTCTATTATTTACTCTATCAAAGTAACTCTTTTGTCAGACATATTTCTTATGTTTGTGGGGGGATGCTTAATATTGTAATTGGTAGTGATACATGTCATATGCATAAGGCTAGGGTGAGGGGTAAGAAGTTTTTTCATAGTAGATGTATGAGTTGATCATATCGGAATCGAGGATAGGATGCTCGGATTCATAGGAAGGAGGTTGTTAGTAGTAAGGTTTTAATGGTAAAATTGACGGTATATAGTTCTGGCATATATGGGTTATGGAATGCTCCTAGAAATAAGATAGTTGTGAAGGCATTTATTATGATGATGTTTGTGTATTCTGCTATAAAAAATAGGGCGAATGGGCCGGCTGCATATTCGACATTGAAGCCGGATACTAGTTCTGATTCTCCTTCTGTTAGGTCAAATGGGGCTCGGTTAGTTTCTGCTAGTGTTGAGATAAATCATATTATGGTGAGTGGTCATGATGGAAAGATTAGTCATAGGTGTTCTTGGGTGGTGATTAGTGTGGATAGTGTAAATGACCCATTTATTAGTAGTACGGAGAGAAGAATAATTGCTAGGGTTACTTCGTATGAGATTGTTTGGGCTACTGCTCGTAGGGCCCCAATTAGTGCGTATTTTGAGTTTGAGGCCCATCCTGATCACAGGATGGAGTAGACGGCTAGGCTTGATATGGCAAGTATAAATAAAACTCCTAAGTTTATGTTGATTAGAGGGTGGGGTATTGGTAGTGGAATTCATATTGTTAGGGCAAGGGTTAGAGCTATGATTGGGGCGACAATGAATATGGTTGTTGATGATGTCGCTGGTTGTAGGGGTTCTTTGGTGAATAGTTTGATTGCATCGGCAATTGGTTGGAGTAGGCCATAGGGACCTACAATGTTAGGTCCTTTTCGGAGTTGTATGTAGCCTAATACCTTTCGTTCAACTAGTGTGAGGAATGCCACAGCGAGTAAGATTGGGATGACTAGGAGGAGAATGTTGATTGTGAACATGTTGTTAGGAAGAGGAGTTGAACCTCTGGTTATAAAGGTTTAAGTTTTATGCAGTTACCGGGCTCTGCCATCCTAACATAACCCTGGTCTGGGGTAAAATGTGTATAAATTTATTAGATTGAGATTACATCATCTATTGGTTTGAAGGCGCTTTTGTGAAGTGGGCCTTATTTTTCTTTTCCTTTCGTACTGGGAGAAATATTAAATAGATAGAAACCGACCTGGATTACTCCGGTCTGAACTCAGATCACGTAGGACTTTAATCGTTGAACAAACGAACCATTAATAGCGGTTACACCATTAGGATGTCCTGATCCAACATCGAGGTCGTAAACCCTATTGTCGATACGAACTGTAGAATAGGATTGCGCTGTTATCCCTAGGGTAACTTGTTCTGTTGATCAATAGTTTGGATCACTAAGTGATGTGATATTTTTGACTAGTTAGTCTGGAATTTAATCACTCGGAGGTTGTTTTGTTCTCCGAGGTCACCCCAACCGAAATCGCTAATTCAGTCAAAATTTTGTTATCCCTTGTATGTAGGTTGAATATTTTATTTTTGTGAATTAGTTGATTGAAGCTCCATAGGGTCTTCTCGTCTTATTGTGTCATCCCCGCCTCTTCACGGGGAGGTCAATTTCACTGATTGAAAGTAAGAGACAGTAAAACCCTCGTGTGGCTGTTCATACAAGTCCTTATTTAGAGAACAAGTGATTATGCTACCTTTGCACGGTTATGATACCGCGGCCGTTGAAACAGATGTCACTGGGCAGGCAGTGCCTCTAATACTGGGTATGCTAGAGGTGATGTTTTTGGTAAACAGGCGGGGTTTGTGTTTGCCGAGTTCCTTTTTACTTTTTATAAGCTTTCCTTTGAAGTGCATGCCTGTGTTGGATTAACAATTGGTTTGATAGGTGGTTTGTTGTTGGATTGTGCTTATCTTATTGTTAACTATCAGTGGTTATTCGTTCTGATATAGGCTTGTGCAAGGAGAAATAGTTCTTGTTACTCATATTAACATTATTGCTTCTATTTATTAATAGATTAGTCCAGTATTAAGTTAGGAGTTGGTTAGTTATTGTTGAAATTAAGGTAGTTGCGTTGTTGAGCTTAGACGCTTTCTTAATTGATGGCTGCTTTTAAGCCAACTATGTGTTGATTTTGATCTTACTCTCTAACTAAGGTTGTATCCTGCATCTAAAGAGCTGTACCTTTTTAGATTATAATTTAAATTTACATTGGAGTTATTAGGGCTTTTAGGTAAATTTAAATTTGAACTTATATTCTGACTTGGACAACCAGCTATCACCAGGCTCGTTAGGCTTTTCACCTCTACCTATAAATCTTCTCACTATTTTGCTACATAGACGAGTTTGTTTTTGGAACTGTTCATAGGTAGCTCGTCTGGTTTCGGGGTGTTTAACTTAAGTTCTCTTTGCTAAAACTGTTCTGGTTAAATCATTATGCAAAAGGTAGAAGGGGTGAGCTTTGCTGTTTGGTACTTTTAAGATTTCTTTCATCGTTCCCTTGCGGTACTTTCTCTATAGCGCCGATTAAAATTTCTATCTCCTATACTTTAATGGGTTTAAGTAAATGTTTTGTTTAAGTGGGCTTAGTGGTAATTGGGTTAGGTTTTATTTTTGGGCTAGCTTTAGTTCAAAGTGGTCATTTTGTATGAAATCTCCTGGGTGTAAACTAGGTGCTTTGTTTAAGCTACACTTTGATTATCCAAGCGCACTTTCCAGTACACTTACCTTGTTACGACTTGTCTCCTTTTATATGTTCAACGTGTGTTAATATGTTGTGTTGTGGTTTATGATATTTAAGGAGGGTGACGGGCGGTGTGTGCGTGCTTTATGGCCTGGTTCAATTAAGCTCTCTATTCTTAATTTACTGCTAAATCCTCCTTTAGCTTTTGATTTCATAAAAGCTTTCGTTTGGGTAGTTGTTGTTCTTAAAGTAGAAAATGTAGCCCATTTCTCTCCAACCCATAAGCTACACCTTGACCTAACGTTTTTATGTCTTATACTTGTGCTTACTTTGGTTCCTTTTTAGGGTTCGCTGAAGATGGCGGTATATAGGCTGAATTAGCAAGAGTTGGTAAGGTTTATCGGGGTTTATCGGTTATGGAACAGGCTCCTCTAGGGGGATATAAAGCACCGCCAAGTCCTTTGAGTTTTAGGCTGTTGCTAGTAGTACTCTGGCGAATAATTTTGTTAAAAGGAATTATTTGGGTTTGAGGCTAAGCATAGTGGGGTATCTAATCCCAGTTTGGGTCTTAGCTGTAGTGTGGGTGATATGTTAAAGTCACTTTCGTGGTCTATTTTATTTTGGTTATAGCTTTTTACAGCTTAACTAGACTTTTAACTTTATTTGGGGTTATATCTTTGACACGCTTTACGCCGAGGTTCTATTAATCTGAGTCAATCGTATGGCCGCGGTGGCTGGCACGAAATTTACCGGCTCTGTTTAGTATAACTTAGTCAAACTTTCGTTTATTGCTTAATTTTTGTCACTGCTGTCTCCCGTGGGGGTGTGGTTGAGCAAGGTGTTATGAGCTACTGTTTTAGTGCGCTTGATACCTGCTCCTTTTAATCATTGGGATGATTTAAAGGGCATTCTCACTGGAGTGCGGATACTTGCATGTGTAATTTTACTAATAATTAATAGAAAGGCTAGGACCAAACCTATATGTTTATGGAGTTGGTGATCTCATCTAGGCATTTTCAATGCCTTGCTTTAATTATTAAGCTACAGTTAAC